AAAAATATCATTTTAATAGTATAAATAGATGCATTTTGGGGGGGCTAATAAATCCTAGCTCGAGACTTTCCTGTTTCCGGGGGGTTTTCAGGATCAATAACAGTTTACGAGTTTAGGGGGTGGGGGGGTTTTACCCGCAAAAGCCAAGAGGGGGCATACCTTAGGTATCTTAGGAGAAACCACTAACTATTTATGCACATGGAATCAGTTATGCAGTTCTTCTAGTAAAATCTTTCCAACATTGAACATTATGCGTAACGACCAAGGAAATGTACACCCTTGTCAGCGCGCCTTAGCGCTGCACTCTGAAATGCCAAGTGAAAGGAAACCAAAAAAAAAATAACCATGTCCATTAGAGTGAACGCCCGGCATGTGGGGTCACGGAACCAATGGACTCCACCAACAACCATATGCCAGGTTCGAGCAAAGTGGGGGGAATAACATCAAGTAATGGCCCTGAAATAGGAACCAAATGCCAGGAATAGTGCACCGTGTGAAACCCCCACGAATACTTGTCCCTCACCTTCGTTAACCGTTGTCGCTATGCTTAATTAAAATGCAATTCTTGTCTACATAGGATATTGATTTTGAAGAGAAGTTGAGTACTCGTATAAATGAGTACTTAAATTCTGTGTTGGGCCTTAACTTGATATGGGTTATACACTTGAGTAATATCTATTAGTGTGCAGTTGTGCTAGCCTTTTTTTGATGCATTCTGTTGAAGTTTGAAAGTATGGTGATGTATGAATGGACAAAGCCTATTAATGTGGATTATACATAGTAATGTCCTAAAGCATTATTGATATGGTTGATATAAATATATGGTGTAAATACATATATGTATTTACAAAGAATAGTTAAATTTAGAATGCTGGCTTTGGGAGCCAGGGGTGGGAGTTAAAATCTCCTTTCTTTGAGCAGTAGGGAGGGGTTTAACCTCCGGCGGCCGGTTTACAAGACCGGCGCTCTGGCGCTGAGCTACTAGTGCAAGTTATTTGTAGAAGTTTGTTTTCTAGTCAGCCGGTTAGTGGGAAAAGGCCGAGGAAAATGAAGAAGTAGAGGAATGATGCAATTTGCCCAATAATAATGTAAGGGTCTTCAACAGGCATGCCTCCAATTCATGTGAGAATTGTTACATTTGCAACAAGTGTTCAGAAGATGAATTGGGAGAGGGGGCGGAATGTGAGGCTTCGTTGTTTAGAGGTGTGGAGGAGCGGGACGAGTATGAGGACCAGGATAGAGGCAAGTAGTGCGAGTACTCCTCCAAGTTTATTTGGAATTGATCGAAGGATGGCGTAAGCTAATAAGAAGTATCACTCAGGCTTAATGTGTGGGGGCGTGACAAGAGGGTTTGCTGGGGTGAAATTGTCTGGGTCCCCAAGGTAATTCGGGGAAAATAGTGCTAGAGAGGTTAAGGTAAGTAGTATAATTGCGAATCCTAGGAGGTCTTTGTAAGAAAAGTATGGGTGGAATGGGATTTTGTCTGCGTCTGAGTTTAGGCCAGCTGGGTTGTTGGATCCTGTTTCGTGTAGAAAAAGCAGGTGAAGTACTGTGGCAGCGAGGACAATGAAGGGGAGGAGGAAATGAAATGCGAAGAACCGTGTTAGGGTGGCATTATCTACTGAGAAGCCCCCTCAAATTCACTGAACGAGCGTTCCCCCTACGTAGGGCACTGCTGAAAGAAGGTTGGTGATGACAGTGGCACCTCAAAAGGACATTTGGCCCCAGGGTAGGACGTAACCGACAAAGGCAGTTATCATCACTAATAGCAGCAGGATAACTCCGATGTTCCAAGTTTCTTTGTAGAGATAGGAGCCGTAGTACAGTCCTCGTCCGATGTGGAGGTAAATGCAAATAAAGAAGAAAGAGGCTCCGTTGGCATGCATGTTTCGGATCAGTCAGCCAAAATTTACGTCGCGGCAAATATGTGCTACGGATGAGAAGGCTGTGGCAATGTCAGATGTGTAGTGTATTGCAAGGAATAAACCAGTGAGGATTTGGGCAATTAAGCAAAGTCCCAGGAGGGAGCCAAAGTTTCATCAGGCGGAGATGTTTGAGGGGGCAGGCAGGTCTACTAGTGCGTCATTTGCAATTTTAAGCAGTGGGTGGGTTTTTCGGAGGCTAGTCATTAAGGTTTCCTGTAGTTGAATTACAGCGGTGGTTTTTCAAGCCATTGGTCCTGGTTAAAATCCTGGCAGGAATGATGACTTATGTTATGTGTATTTTTATGCTTGGGTTGGTTTTGGGCTTGGTGGTGGTTGCCTCTAATCCTTCTCCTTATTTTGGGGCATTGGGGTTGGTTGTTGTTTCGGGCATGGGTTGTGGAATGTTGGTTGGACATGGGGCTCCTTTTCTGTCCTTGGTTTTGTTTTTAATTTATTTGGGGGGAATGTTAGTTGTGTTTGCTTATTCAGCAGCTTTAGCTGCCGAGCCTTATCCGGAGACGCCAGGAAGTCGGTCAGTCGCTGTAAATGCTGGGGGGTATCTAGCGGGGATGGTGGTTGGGGCGAGTTTTTTTTGAGATGGGTGGTTTGGTGGTTTATGGGTGACGGCTGATGAGCTGGCGGAGTTTTCTTTAGTGCGAGCTGACATAGGAGGGGTTGCGTTGATGTATTCGTCTGGGGGGATAGTGTTGGTGTTGAGCGGGTGGGTATTGCTTTTAACCCTTTTTGTGGTGTTGGAGGTGTGTCGGGGGTCAAGTCGAGGGGCTCTTCGGGCAGTTTAGTTACTTATTAGAAGCAGCAGGGCAATAATAAAGGTTAGTAAGAAGATGGTGAGGAAGGTTTTAACTATGCCTTGCTGTGCGTTACTTGTTGTTGTAATTAGAGGAAGGTTGGTAGTGTAGATGGCTTTTGGGCCGGCTTTTTCCAATCATGTTTGGTCCACCATCTGAGCTGCAATGAATTGCCCTAAGAGGAGGTTAGCTTTTGGTGGGAAGCGGTGAATGATTGCGGGAAAGAATCCAAGTATGTTTGAAAAGTGGTGAGGGCCGGGTTTGGGGGTAGGGGCAAATTGTTTACTTGTGAGGGAAGCAAGCTCAAGGGCTAGGAGAAGGCCTGTGATGGTGACTAAGAGGGCTGAGAGTTTAAGTAATGGGGGCATTGTTATGACAGGGGTTTTAGGTAGGACGATGTTTGAGGTGATTAAGAGGCCCGCAATGATGCTTCCTCATGCGAGCCGTTTAATTGGGTTAATGACTGCTTTGTTATTTTCGTTGATTGGGGGTAGGGGGTTAAATCGTGGGTTTCCTATAGAGACAAAAAAGACAACACGTAGGCTGTAGATGGCTGTGAAAGAGGTGGCTAGGAGGGTTAATATAAGGGCCCAGGCATTAAGATGGGAGACGTTAAGGGCTTCAATGATGGCGTCTTTTGAGAAAAATCCGGCGAGGAAGGGGGTACCTGTGAGGGCGAGGCTGCCGATAGTGAGACATGAGGAGGTGAATGGGGTAAGGTTATGTATTCCTCCTATTTTGCGGATGTCTTGCTCATCATTGAGGCTGTGGATGATTGAGCCCGAGCAAAGAAAAAGTATGGCTTTAAAAAAGGCGTGGGTACAGATGTGTAGGAATGCTAGTTGTGGTTGGTTTAGGCCGATGGTTACCATTATTAAGCCTAGTTGGCTTGATGTTGAGAAAGCTACGATTTTTTTGATGTCATTTTGTGTAAGGGCACAGGTTGCTGTGAAGAGGGTTGTTAGTGCTCCTAGGCAGAGGCAGGTTGTTAGGATGAAGGGGTTATCTTCTATTAAAGGGCTCATTCGGATTAATAAGAAAATGCCTGCAACAACTATGGTGCTTGAGTGAAGTAGGGCAGAGACCGGTGTAGGACCCTCTATTGCAGAGGGCAGTCAAGGATGAAGTCCGAATTGGGCGGATTTGCCGGTGGCGGCGATGATCAGCCCGAGGAGGGGGTAGGTTAGGTTTATGTTCTGGGATGTGGTAAAAATTTGTTGAAATTCTCAGGAGTTGAGGTTGGTAGCTATTCAAGCCATGGCAAAGATGAGTCCAATATCGCCTACGCGGTTGTAGAGGACTGCTTGGAGGGCGGCGGTGTTTGCATCTGCTCGTCCATATCATCAGCCAATTAGGAGGAAGGACATAATGCCCACCCCTTCTCAGCCAATAAAGATTTGAAATATATTGTTGGCTGTGACAAGGATGATTATTGCGATTAGGAATGTTAGGAGGTATTTGAAAAACCGGTTTATGTGGGGGTCTGAATGTATGTATCAGGAGGCAAATTCTAGGATAGATCAAGTGACATAAAGGGCCACAGGGGTGAAGATAATAGAATAAAAATCGAATTTTAAGCTGATGTTCATGTCAAATATCAGGGTGTTTGTTCAACTTCAGTTAGTGATTACAGTTTCTGTTCCTTCTGCAAGGAATAGTGATAGGGGGAGAAGGCTAATAATAAATGCTAATTTAACAGCGGTTTTTACTTGGGTAAGAGCCCAGGTGTCATCCTTAGGGGAGGGAGAGAGGGTGGTAATAACAGGATAGAGAAGTAGTGTAAAAATAATGATAAGGCTCGTTGTTATTAAGATAGGGGCTGGGTGCATAGCTTCTACTTGGATTTGCACCAAGAGTTTTTGGTTCCTAAGACCAATGGATGGGCTGTTATCCTTTAGAAGCTTGCGAGGGAGCTCCGGAATTCAACCGAGGGTACGAGGGTTAGCAGTCTTCGTTGCTGGCAAGCCTCTCTCGGTGGATAAGGGGGGTTTTAACCTCTATCTTTAGAATCACAATCTAATATTTTGTTAAACTATATCTACAGGAGGTTCAGCCTCAGAGCAGGGTTGGCTTAGCAATAAGCAGCAGGAGGGGGAGAAGGTGGAGGGCAAGGAGCAGGTGTTCACGGGTGTGGGAGGGTTCTAATGCAAGGATGTGGTTGGGGGTGGGGCCTCGTTGGGTCATGAGGAATATGTATAGAGAGTAGCTGGCGGTAATTAGTGTGCCAGCCCCTGTTAGGGCAATGGTTGTTCAGGACCAATTGAACAAGGATGTAATGATCATTAGTTCTCCTATAAGGTTAGGAAGGGGAGGGAGCGCTAGGTTTGCCAGGCTTGCAAGGAACCATCAGCATGTTATTAGGGGCAGGATCACTTGCATGCCGCGGGCAAGGACTATTGTTCGGGTATGTGTTCGTTCATAGTTTGTGTTTGCTAGGCAGAAAAGGGCTGAAGAGGTGAGGCCGTGTGCAATTATTAGAATTAGTGCCCCTGTGAATCCTCAGGGTGTTTGAATTAAAATGCCCCCTGCGACTAAGCCTATGTGCCCGACGGATGAGTAGGCGATAAGTGATTTCAGGTCTGTTTGTCGCAAGCAGATAGAGCCTGTCATGATTACACCTCATAAGGCCAGGATGATGAATGGGTAGCTTAGTTCTTTGGTGAGGGGTTCCAGGAGGATTATCACTCGCATTATACCATAACCCCCGAGCTTAAGTAGGACGGCAGCTAGGACTATTGAGCCGGCAATTGGGGCTTCTACATGGGCTTTGGGCAGCCACAAGTGTATGCCGTAGAGGGGTATTTTTACTAGGAAAGCTAGTAGGCAGCCAGCTCATCAAAGTTTATCTGCGGTGGAGATTAGGGGGAAAGCTGGGGAATAAGACAGGGTGAGCAGGGAGAGGGTGCCAGTGGTGTTTTGTAGGAGGAGGAGGGCGACGAGGAGGGGCAGGGATCCTGCTAGTGTATAAAATAAGAAGTATGTGCCTGCGTTCAGGCGTTCTGCCTGGTTTCCCCACCGGGTGATCAGAATAAGGGTGGGAACGAGGGTTGCTTCAAATATAACATAAAATAGAATGATTTCCGTTGCTGAGAAGGCCATAATTAAGAAAATTTGTAGGGAGATTAGCAGTGAGATGTAAGTTCGTTGGCGGTTGATAGGCTCAGGGGATATGTGATTTTGACTTGCTAGGATTATTAGAGGGAGCAGCCAGCAAGTTAGGACTAACAGGGGGGTTGAAAGAGGGTCTAGGGCTATAAAGTGGTTTATAGTTGATCATCCAGTTTGGGAAGCGTCATTTAGTCAGGTAAGGCTAGTCAAGGCGATTATGAGGCTATGGGCGAGGGCTGTGGGTCAGAGGGATTTGGCAGGCGTGAGCCATGTAGTTGGTACTAGCATAATTGTTGGGATCAAGACTTTTAGCATTGTAGGAGGCTTAGGTTCTGTAGTCGATCAGTGCCATGGGTGCGGGCAGTGGCAACTAGTAGAGCGAGTCCCGCACTGGCTTCACAGGCTGAGAAGGCAAGGAGTAGTATGGGGGATGCCGAGAAGTTTGTTGTATCTAGTTCGAGCGTTCATAGGGAGAGGGCAAGGAAGAGGGAGAGTATTATACCTTCTAGGCAGAGGAGGGCGGAGAGGAGATGTGTTCGGTGGAATGCAAGGCCTGCGAGGCCTAGCAGAAAGGTGGTTGAGAAAGCAAAATGTGTGGGGGTCATTAGGTAATTGTGGACTTTAACCACGAGCTTTTGAGCCGAAATCAAATATTTTAATTAAAATAATTACCTATTCAGCTCATTCTAACCCCCCTTGGAGTCATTCATAGATTAGGCCAAGGGTAAGAAGAATCAGGAGAGAGGTGGCTCAAAAAAAGGTAGTTGTTGGGTTTGGGAGTTGGTCGCCTCATGGGAGGGGCAAGAGGAGTGCGATTTCAAGGTCAAACAGGAGGAAGAGAATGGCGACTAAGAAAAATCGCATTGAAAAAGGCAGGCGGGCAGATCCTAGGGGGTCGAACCCGCATTCGTATGGGGAGACTTTTTCTTGGTCGGGGGTGATAAGGGGGAGCCAGAAGGAGATGAGGGCTAGGACTGTTGAGAGGGCAATGGCAATAAAGGTTACGGTGGTGATTAAGTTCATTATCTTTCCTTGGATTTTAACCAAGACCAGGTGATTGGAAGTCACTTATACTAGCTTTAGTACTAGAAAGATAGGAGCCTCATCAGTAGATGGAGATATACAGGAAGAGTCAGACTACGTCTACGAAATGTCAGTATCAGGCTGCCGCCTCAAATCCGAAGTGGTGTTCAATTGTAAAGTGGTAGTTGATTTGCCGAAGAAGGCAGACGGCTAGGAAGGTGGTTCCAATAATTACGTGGAGGCCGTGAAACCCGGTGGCTACAAAGAAAGTGGAGCCGTAGGCCCCATCTGCAATTGTAAAGGGGGCTTCATAGTATTCTATGCCCTGGAGGAAGGTGAAGTAGGCACCAAGAAGAATTGTTAAGGCAAGACTTTGAATGGCTTGCTTACGTTCACTCTCTATAATGCTGTGATGGGCTCAAGTGACTGTTACACCTGAGGCGAGTAAGACGGCTGTGTTTAATAGGGGGACGGCGAAGGGGTCTAGAGGGGTGATCCCTGTGGGGGGTCAGCAGCCTCCGATTTCTGGTGTTGGGGCCAGGCTTGAGTGGAAGAAAGCTCAGAAAAAGCCTAGAAAGAAGAATACCTCTGATGTAATAAAAAGAATTATTCCGTATCGAAGGCCTTTTTGGACAGGAGGGGTGTGGTGGCCTTGGTATGTGCCTTCTCGAATGATGTCTCGTCATCATTGGTATATTGTTAGAAGTAGCAGGATAGTGCCTAGAAAGATTAGGGACATTGTATTATAGTGGAATCAAACGGCAAGTCCGGAGGTTATTAGGAGGGCGGCAATTGCTCCTGTAAGGGGTCAAGGGCTGGGGTCTACTATGTGGTATGCGTGTGCTTGGTGGGCCATTAAACGTTCTCTTGTAGGTAAAGACTTATCAATAAAACAAAGACATAGGCTTGAATTATTGCAACTGCCACTTCTAGGACTGTTAGTAGAAGAAGAACGACAGTTGTAAGAAGGGCGACGGTTGGCATTAGTGGCAGGAGGACGAATGCGGCAGTGGCGATGAGCTGTATGAGCAAGTGGCCTGCGGTCAGATTGGCAGTTAGTCGTACACCCAGAGCAAGGGGTCGGATAAAAAGGCTAATTGTTTCGATAATAATTAGTACTGGGATGAGTGGAACTGGGGTTCCCTCTGGTAGGAGGTGGCCTAGGGCGGCGGTGGGTTGGTTTCGTAGTCCAATAAGAACAGTGGCTAGTCATAATGGCACGGCGAGTCCTATGTTGAGGGACAGCTGGGTTGTTGGGGTAAAGGTGTATGGGAGTAGGCCTAGTATATTAAGGGAAATAAGGAAGACTATTAAAGAGGTAAGGATGAGGGCCCATTTATGTCCTCCTACGTTTATGGGTGTTAAAAGTTGGGAAGTAAAGCGATTAATAAATCAGCCTTGGAGGGTCAGTAGTCGGTTGTTAAGCCATCGTGGGGCGGGGGAGGGAAATAAGAGTCATGGCAGAACAAAGGCTAGGGCTATTAGGGGAATACCCAGAAGTGTTGGGCTTATAAATTGGTCAAAAAAGCTTGTTATCATGGTCAGGTTCAAGGGTCTGTTTTGGGGACTTGTGTGCTTTGGGGTGTAGGTTCATTGGGGAAAGCGTGGTTTAGTGTTTTTGGTACAACAATTGTCAGAAATACAAGTCATGAGAAGACTAGGATGGCAAATCAGGGGGAGGGGTTTAACTGAGGCATATCGCTAGGGGTGGTTGGAAGGCACCAATCTTCAGCTTAAAAGGCTGACGCTGTAAGTCCGGTTTAGCTTCTTAGCGAGGCGTCTTCGAGTATTAGTGTAGATCAGTCTTGGAAGTATTTTAGGGGGACAGCTTCCACGACAATTGGCATAAAGCTGTGGTTTGCCCCACAGATTTCTGAGCATTGTCCATAAAACACACCAGGGCGGGAGGCGATGAAAGCTGTTTGATTCAGACGACCAGGAACTGCGTCTATCTTTACTCCAAGGGCGGGGACTGCTCATGAGTGGAGGACATCTTCCGCTGTCACCAAGACTCGGATGGGGGCCTCAGTTGGGACAACCATTCGGTGGTCTACTTCTAGGAGTCGGAACTGGCCCGGGCTTAGGTCTTGTGTTGGAACCATGTAGGAGTCGAAGGCAATCTCCTGGTAGTCGGTGTATTCATAGCTTCAATATCATTGGTGTCCAATGGCTTTGACTGTCAGGTGTGGGTTATTGATTTCGTCTATGAGGTATAAGATTCGTAGTGAAGGGAGTGCAATGAGAATAAGGATAATGGCAGGGAGGATTGTTCAGATGATTTCAATCTCTTGGGAGTCCAGGATGTACATATTTGTGAGTTTTGTTGAGACTATTGCCACAATAATGTAAAGCACGAGGGTGCTAATTAGAAATACAATTATTAAGGCATGGTCATGAAAGTGTAGAAGCTCTTCTATTACGGGTGATGCTGCGTCTTGAAATCCTAGCTGGGAAGGGTGGGCCATAAGTAAGATACGTGGGGTTTTAACCCACGGCTCTGCCTTGACAAAGCAGTGTATTGTCAGCTCTACTAGTATCTTATTAAGAAAGTGACAGAGCGGTTATGTGGCTGGCTTGAAACCAGTTGATGGGGGTTCAACTCCTCCCTTTCTCGTTAGTGTGCGTGTTGAACTTGAACAAAGGCAGGCTCTTCAAATGTGTGGTAGGGAGGGGGGCAGCCATGAAGTCATTCAATGTTGGTTGCGGTGAGTTCAACTGAGGATACTACACGTTTGGCAGCAAATGCTTCTCACAGGATGAAGAGGAATATAATGACAGCTGTCAGAGAGATCAAGGAGCCTAGGGAGGAGACAGTGTTTCATAGCGTGTAGGCGTCGGGGTAGTCTGAGTATCGTCGTGGCATTCCTGCCAGGCCTAGGAAGTGCTGGGGAAAGAAAGTTAGGTTAACACCTACAAATATTACACCAAAATGAATTTTTGACCATGTGCTGTGGAGGGTAAAACCTGTGAGCAGGGGGAATCAGTGTACAAAGCCGGCCATGATGGCAAAGACAGCTCCTATTGAGAGAACGTAGTGGAAGTGGGCGACTACGTAGTATGTGTCGTGGAGTGTAATATCTAGGGATGAGTTGGCTAGTACAATTCCTGTAAGCCCCCCTACGGTGAAAAGGAAAATGAAACCCAGAGATCATAAAAGAGGGGTCTCTCACTTGATTGTGCCCCCGTGCAAGGTGGCGAGTCAGCTAAACACTTTTACTCCTGTCGGGATGGCAATAATTATTGTAGCAGAGGTGAAGTATGCTCGCGTGTCAACATCCATGCCTACTGTAAACATATGATGGGCTCAGACGATGAACCCTAGAAGGCCGATGGCTATCATAGCCCACACCATGCCCATATACCCAAAAGGTTCTTTTTTACCGGCATAGTATGCAACAATGTGGGAGATCATGCCGAAGCCAGGCAGGATTAGAATGTACACTTCTGGGTGGCCAAAGAATCAGAATAGATGTTGATACAGGATTGGGTCTCCTCCGCCTGCCGGGTCAAAGAAGGTTGTATTTAGGTTCCGGTCTGTGAGAAGTATTGTGATGCCGGCAGCAAGAACTGGAAGGGAGAGAAGTAGGAGTACGGCTGTAATGAGAACTGCTCACACGAAAAGGGGGGTCTGGTACTGTGAGATTGCAGGAGGCTTCATGTTAATAATAGTTGTGATGAAGTTAATGGCCCCGAGGATGGAGGAAATACCCGCCAGATGAAGGGAGAAAATGGTTAAGTCAACGGAGGCTCCGGCGTGGGCGAGGTTTCCGGCTAGTGGGGGGTAGACAGTTCATCCGGTGCCTGCTCCCGCTTCAACTCCTGAAGAAGCTAATAGTAGTAGAAACGAGGGGGGCAGAAGTCAGAAGCTTATGTTGTTCATTCGAGGGAAGGCCATGTCTGGTGCGCCAATTATCAGGGGGACTAGCCAGTTTCCGAAGCCTCCAATCATGATTGGCATTACTATAAAGAAAATTATTACGAAGGCATGAGCTGTAACGATAACGTTATAGATTTGGTCATCGCCCAGAAGGGCTCCGGGCTGGCTTAATTCGGCTCGAATAAGGAGGCTCAAGGCCGTACCCACTATTCCAGCTCAGGCACCAAATACAAGATAAAGGGTGCCAATGTCTTTATGGTTGGTAGAGAAGAATCAGCGTGTGATTGCCACAGGTAAAATGACTGAGAGTTAAGTGGTGGATTGTAGCCCCATAGACAGAGGTTTAAGCCCTCTTTTTACCAAGCCCCGAGGTGTTGTACACATGAGATTGCAAATCCCGAGTCGCAGGTTTACGCCTGCCGGGGCTTCCCCCGCCCTTTGCCCGGCGGGCGGGGGGAGGTAGGCGGATGCTCGCTGGTTAGGGCGCTTAGCTGTTAACTAAGAGTTTGTAGGATCGAGGCCTTCCCGTCTAGAAAGGCTTTAGCTTAATTAAAGTGTCTGTTTTGCATGCAGAAGTTGTGGGTTAGTGTCCTGCAAGTCTTATTCAGGGGCTGGGAGATTTTCACTCCCGCTTAAGGCTTTGAAGGCCTTTGGTCTGGTGCTATCCTAAGCCTCTGTTAAATGGAAATGAGGGCTGAAATTGCGGGGGTTAGTGGAAGGAGTAGGATGGCACCTAGGGTGCAAAAAGAAATAGGAAGGGGGTTTTGGTGGGTGGGAAATCGTCATGGAATAGAGCCTGCTAAGTTGTTAGGGGTGATCGTCAGGGTTATTGCATAGGAGAGGCGAAGGTAAAAGTATAGGCTTAAAAGAGCTGTTAGAGCTGCGATTGTGGCAGTAAGGGGGAGTTGTTGTTTGGTGAGTTCTTGGAGGATAAGCCATTTTGGTATAAAGCCTGTCATGGGGGGAAGGCCTCCAAGAGATAGCAGCATGAGGGGGGCGGAGGCTACGATGAGAGGGGACTTAGTTCAAGATATTGCTAAGGAGTTAATGTTGGTTGCATCATTAAGTATAAGGGTGAGGAAAGCGGAGGATGTTATGAGGAGGTAGGTTATTAGAGCCAGGAGAGTAAGAGAGGGGGCGAATTGGATAATAATAATCATTCAACCAAGGTGGGCGATAGAAGAGTAGGCTAGAATCTTTCGGAGCTGCGTTTGGTTTAGTCCTCCTCAGCCCCCAACAAGGGTAGAGGTCAGCCCTAAGAGGATGAGAAGTTCTTGATTGGCAGTTGGGATTTGAAGGAGAAGTATAAAGGGGGCAAGCTTTTGTCAGGTTGATAGGATAAGGCCTGTAGTGAGGGTGAGTCCTTGGAGTACCTCGGGAAGTCAGGTGTGAAGGGGGGCTAAACCAAGTTTTAGTGCTAAGGCAAGGATAATCATCGTCGTTGGGATTGGGTGTGTTATTAGTTGAATTTCTCATTGCCCTGTTAGTCATGCGTTAGTAATGCTGGCAAATAATAGGGTAGCGGCAGCTGTTGCTTGAGTTAAAAAATACTTGGTTGTGGCTTCAATTGCCCGGGGGTGGTGCTGTTGGGTTATTAGTGGGATAATAGCTAGAGTGTTGATTTCTAGTCCTATTCATGCAAGTAATCAGTGGGAGCTGGTGGCAGCAATTCCGGTTCCTAGCGCTAAACCAAAGAAAAGGAGGGCTAAAATGTAGGGGTTCATTAGGAAAGGAAGGGGTTTAACCAACATGTTTGGGGTATGGGCCCAAAAGCTTGTTTAGCTGACTTTACTAGGAAGTGGTGTAGTGGAAGCACTAAGAGTTTTGATCTCTTCAGGCAGGGTTCAAGTCCCTTCTTTCTAAGGAGGCGGGGGGACTTTAACCCTCATAGTTCACTCTATCAAAGTGGTCCTTTTATTCAGGCACGGCTCCATTGTTAGTGTTGTGGGGGAAGTCCTGCAAGTGTAAGTGGAAGGGCCAGGTGTCAGATGACCATGGCAAGAGTCAAAGGTAGGAAGTTTTTTCAGATTAGGTGCATTAGTTGGTCGTATCGGAATCGGGGGTAGGAGGCTCGGATTCAAAGGAAGAGGACGGAAAGAAAGGCTGCCTTAGTTATTAGGTTAATGGTTGTAAATTCAGGGAGGTGGGGGATGTGTGAGGCCCCAATAAATAGGGTGGCGGAAAGGGTATTCATTAGTAAAATATTAGCGTATTCTGCTAGGAAAAAAAGAGCAAATGGGCCCCCTGCATACTCCACGTTGAATCCAGAGACCAGCTCTGATTCGCCTTCTGTAAGGTCAAAAGGGGCTCGGTTGGTTTCTGCCAGTGTGGAAATGTACCACATAGCGGCAAGGGGTCAAGCAGGGAATAGTAGTCAGATACTTTCTTGGGCGGTACTAAAGGTTTGAAGGGTGAAGCCTCCTGTAAAGATGATTGTGCTGAGTAGGATTAGTCCAAGGCTAACTTCATAGGAGATTGTCTGGGCAACCGCTCGGAGGGCCCCAATTAGAGCGTATTTGGAGTTTGAGGCTCAGCCTGAGCCGAGAATGGAGTAAACTGCTAGGCTTGATAATGCAAGGATGAATAGAATGCTCAGGTTTAAATCTGTAACTGGGTAGGGGAGGGGGAGGGGGGCCCAAAGTGTTAAGGCTAGGGTGAGGGCTAGCATGGGGGCAAGGAGAAAGAGGACAGGGGAGGAGGTAGAAGGGCGCACAGGCTCTTTAATAAACAGTTTTACGCCGTCCGCAATTGGCTGAAGAAGGCCGTAGGGCCCTACGATGTTTGGGCCTTTTCGTAATTGCATGTAGCCTAGAACTTTTCGTTCGAGGAGGGTTAAAAATGCCACGGCAAGAAGCACAGGGACAATGTATGTTAATGGGTTAAGGATGTGGGTTAAAATAGTAGATATCATAGTTATGGAGAGGACTTGAACCTCTGTTAAAAGGGCTTAGGCCTTTTGCACTTTTCCGGGCTCTGCCACCTTAACATGCCTTGCTCTCAGGCAGGGTTTTTCGCCCTTTTACCTGTTTTAGCTGGCTTCAGCAGGTAAGGGGGAGGCTTGCTTAAAGCATGGGCCTCCTCTTTTCGGTCCTTTCGTACTAGAAAAGAGCGTTCATAGATAGAAACTGACCTGGATTTCTCCGGTCTGAACTCAGATCACGTAGGACTTTAATCGTTGAACAAACGAACCCTTAATAGCGGCTGCACCATTAGGATGTCCTGATCCAACATCGAGGTCGTAAACCCCCTTGTCGATATGGGCTCTAAAAGGGGATTGCGCTGTTATCCCTAGGGTAACTGGGTCCGTTGATCGGTTTTGCCGGATCTTGTAGGTCAGATGTTCTGTTTGTTAGAGCTGTGGCTCTGGTCTTGAGGAGTGATCTCCTGTTCCACGTGGGGGATTTTTGTTCCTCCGCGGTCGCCCCAACCAAAGACAGAGGGGCAGTCACCAGTTAGTTATTTCTATTAAGGTAGGTGTTTTTACGTGGGCTGCCTTTTGTCTTAAGCTCCATAGGGTCTTCTCGTCTTATGAGGCTATTCCCGCTTCTGCACGGGAAGATCAATTTCATTGACTAGGAAAAGGAGACAGCTTAGCCCTCGTTATGCCATTCATACAGGTCTTCATTTAAAAGACAAGTGATTACGCTACCTTCGCACGGTCAAAATACCGCGGCCGTTAAACTTGTTAGTCACAGGGCAGGCGGGACCTCTTATACGGCGGGTGTGCAAGAGGCGATGTTTTTGGTAAACAGGCGAGGCCAATTTTTGCCGAGTTCCTTCTTTTCCTTTAAGTCTTTCCTTTGTGACACACCTGTGTGGGGTTAACGTTTAGCTCCTGAGTGGTTTTCTAGTTTAATATTAGGCTGTCTTAGGGCCCTCGTTATTTGGGGGCGTTAATTTTCAGTGGGGGTTCGTTCTGATTTACGCAGGTGTCTTGGAGAGGGGCGTTACCTCTTATTACTCATATTAGCAGTGTCTCTTCCATGTTTGCATGGAAAGGCCTAGTACTGATGTCAGGGGCTTAAGATATTGTTGTTGGGATTGTGGAAAGGCGGGTACTTGAGCTTTAACGCTTTCTATATGGTTGGCTGCTTTTAGGCCCACTAAGGTACTATGCCTACGGTCTTCTAATCTTTAGCCATCTTGTAAAGTTGTGTCTTTTTTCAGTGGGGCTGTCCCCCCATTGAATAACTCTTTAATTTTTCTCTGTATCACTAGAGTAATACCAGGGGGAGGGGAAAAAGCTTAAAGGCTGAACTTCTATTCATTTTGTAGGCAACCAGCTATAACTAAGCTCGGTAGGTTTGTCACCTCTACTCAAAGATCTTCCCACTCTTTTGCAACAGAGACGGGTTTGCCCTAAAATAGGCTGTCTTGGAGTAGCTCGCTTAGTTTCGGGGGCTCGAACTAAAGGTCGCTTTGCTCGAGGGTTACTAGCTAAATCATGATGCAAAAGGTACGAGGGGTTGTCTCTGCTTTTCTTCTCTTTACTGGGTTTTTTCATTTCTTTTTCAGCTTTCCCTTGCGGTACTTTTTCTATTGCGCCAGATGTCCTTTTCTATCGCCTATACTAAGGTGGCAGAATGGTTTAGTTGTTTCGAGCTTGGGGGTGCGGGTTTATTAATGTTGTTTGTTGAATTTAGGTGGGAGGCTAGCTGTTGAGAGGCTAAGTCAGTGTGACCCGATTTGCACGGGCATCTTCTCGGTGTAAGGGAGGTGCTATACTGCTTTAGCTACACTCTGGTTTTTCCAAGTGCACCTTCCGGTACACTTACCATGTTACGACTTGCCTCCCCTTTATTAAAGTTACTATTTATTTATGTTTTTACTATGCTGTGGGGGAGAGTGACGGGCGGTGTGTGCGCGCTTCAGGGCCAGTTTCAGAGGGGCGCTCTATTCTCCTCTTACTGCTAAATCCTCCTTTAAATGTCTGTTTCAAGACATTATCCGTGTTTACTGGTTCAGTAAATGTAGCCCATTTCTTCCCCTCTCGTACGCTACGCCTCGACCTGACGTTTTAGGTTGTACCAATTATGCTTACTATGTGACCTTCACAGGGTTAGCTGACGACGGCGGTATATAAGCGGGAAAAACAAGAGAGGGTGAGGTTCAACGGGGGGTATCGGTTATAGAACAGGCTCCTCTAGGGGGGTCTAAAGCACCGCCAAGTCCTTTGGGTTTTAAGCTGGGGCTTGTAGTTCCCTGGCAAGCAAAAGGTGTAGGTGAATTGCTTTTGTTTAAGGTTAGGCATAGTGGGGTATCTAATCCCAGTTTGTTTCCTAGCTTTCGTGGGCTAATATTGTTTAAAGCCACTTTCGTGAAAGGGCCTCTTGTCTTCGGGTGCGTATAACAGCTTTGAAGATGTTTAGCTTTAGTGTAATACTGTAATATAGCCACATTTTACGCCGGCGTCTATCAACTCGGGCCTCTCGTATAACCGCGGTGGCTGGCACGAGTTTTACCGGCCCTCTTGGTCTTAACTAAGTCAAGTTTTCACTTATGGCTTAATGTTTATTACTGCTGAGTTCCCTTGGGGGTGTGGCTAAGCAAGGCGTTGTGGGCTAACACAGGGTTGTGCCTAATGCCTGCTCCTTTTCTCCGTGGGGGGGGGGGAGTATGAAGGGCATTCTCACAGGGATGCGGATACTTGCATGTATAAATTTGACCAAAGCTGACATTAAAGTCAGGACCAAGCTTTTGTGCTTACGGGGCTTTCTAGGGCCCATCTTAACATCTTCAGTGTTATGCTTTAGTTAAGCTACGTTGGC